CATATAAGCTAAATTTTCGAATCGATAATTAGGCCAAAGAAAAAATTTGCATTTTAGGACTTGATCTCTATATTGACCACAATATTCTCCCTTGCTCTCATTGCTAAATATTAGATTTCTATCCACACTATACCCAGCCCAGTTTTTAAATAGAAACAATTTCGAATTCTCAATTCTCTACGACGTCTAGACGATAAAAAATTTTCAGGAATAAGCAAATCATAATGATTGATGTAGAGATTCCCAGTTTGTCTTCGATAACGGCATTTAATTATCTTCTTCAAATAATACAAATCATTCGAGTCATCGGAATAATATGGTTTCTCTTGGTATCTTTCATTAGTTTGCCGCTTACTCCTATGAAGTAATTAACTAGCTATGATTTGATACATAATAAACTGGCTATTATTTGTTACAGACAGACGAAGGGGTTCGACACACATCAGCCCCCCCCCGCTTACTCCAGATTTTAATACCCTCGCTCTGCGGTCGCGTTAGTCCCTTCACATTGATTTTTTTCCTTTCAATAGCGTATGAAAAAAAGTCCAGTGGATCTTTCAGCTTAAACAGCGTATTATATGCGAACATAGTTCTTAGCCCTACGTATTCCTCGAGAACAGTTGGGTGCCTTTGAAAAAAGAACAACTCTTGCAGGATCTCTTTCCTTTTCAAGTTCTCTCGGCCTATCTTGTACCTGTACTTATCAGCAAATTTTTGGGGGGTTGGTACATCATTTAAACTTTCTCTAAGAAATTTTCGAGTATATTTATCGTATTCGGTTTCCTTTATAGAATTTCTTGACCTACGCATGAAGGAAAAAAACGTAGCGTCCCCCGCTAGTGGTTTTTCCTTTTTCGTTTTTTCTTCCTCTTTCTTTCTCTTTTTAAGATTTTTATATTTCGTTTTTCTATAAGATCCCCTTTTTTTTCTATAAAAAGGAAAAGTCAACAAAAGCAATTTGCTTGGTATAAACCACGACTTAGGTTTATATGCATTAAAAAATAGTACCAATTGTGGGAAGAACCAAGGTTCCAGATTCGATATAGGAGTATCTTCATTCATTTCCATCCAATCCCACCAAAAGTTGTGTTTTGCTTTGTGTGAATTTAAAACCATCGGTTTCGATTTAGATTCCGAAAACGCAATATAATTGAGGTTTTAATCTTGACAAATCTTAGGATAAAAAAAACTTTTTCTATCAATTAATTGATAATTATTAGTTCCGGTCTTAGCATTTTTATTATTGTTGAAATTGTTGAAATCGTCCTTGATCCAGGCCTCAAGATCTGTTTTTTTGAACAGATAAATCCAAAATGCCCAAATCGCGATATTTGCTATCTGCGCTTGTTTTTATATAGTCCGTCTCTCTGTGAAACTCGAATATTCGATACTCTTCTATATCGATAGGAATATCTCCGTTGATCCAGGCCTGAATATAGAGTTCCTTTTAAAAAGATAAATTGATAATCTCCCAATAGAAATATCTTCTGTCCGTACTTCTTTTATACGGAGTTTCTTTCATATCCATAATCTTAGTTTTTCCTAGAGTATAATCAGGGACAACCTCTTCTAGTAAATCATAGATAGGTACCAAAAATACTCCGTCTAGTATATCAAAAAAAACGTAATGAAAATAAAGTTTTAGATTCTTATTTGTTTTGAATGGTGATCCATAAATAAAATATATGGGTCCCTCTTATTTTCATAATAAATAGATCGATAAGATAAAAGATTATATCTATAGTCGTTTTTTTGAAAATTATCTTCTTGATTTGATAATGAATATACTTCGTAATCATTTTGTTTTTAATAATGAATTAGTTGGTCTTTTTCATATGAATCTGCTTTGGTCAAATCTTGATTTTGAATTGTACGACATTGATTTCGTCATTTTTGTACTCTTAATCTAGACCCCTCACTCTTAGATAAATCGTATTGATAATGACCTCTTAACCAGTTTTTCCATTGATTTAGTCCAGAATTCCTAAGTTTCTTATGTCTTAATTCAGAATGAATTATTCCTTGTGTTCCAAAATAATCTTTTATTGAAGTCTTAAGAAAAAAAGATGTTCCGTGATATTGAAGATAGATACTAGATATTAATTTAGATAAATTAAGAACTTGGGTTTATGATAATTTGTAAAACACATATGCTTGTGACAAAGAGGATAAGTCACAAAAATTCTGCTTTGCATTTTTATTCAAAAGATTATAAAGTGATTTTTTGATAGTCGAAATAAAGTCTTTTTTTTTTAATTTCTTTTTTTCTTGGAAATGGAAATCAATTTATCCAAAATTTTGATTATTGATTCAAGAACAATTACCTTTTCCATTACCTTTTGTTCTATCCTTTTTATGACAATAAGAAAGAAAGGTAGAAGGACTTTTATGTATATTTTTTGAGTGAAAAATCTTATAAAAAGATATAATTTACGGATTAATATTAATTGAATATATTTTAATATTTGCCAAATCTTTTTTAGTGATTCGAATCTTTTAG